TTATAAGATAAAAAAACTAAGGTTTTGTCGTTCTAGACCCTCGGATTCGAGGGTAACAATGATAAAGAAATACAAATACAGCAAATTAAGGGGGGGATCAAAAAAAACAAGTAGAGAAAAATTAGACAAAGTTATATACAAGTCGCCACCCCCCCCTTGGTATTTCTTTAATTGAATTTCATTTGATTAGATTAGATTAGACGGAAGTTCCTTAAAAACTTCCGCTTTTTTTAAAAGATTCTGAACAGTTCCTGTGGGTTGAGCACCTTTTTCAAGGAAATATAAAATAAGAGGAACATTTAAATAAGTTTGATTCTTCATTGGATCATAAAAACCCACCTTTCTAAGATCTTTTCCTTCTCTTCGGGATCGAACATCAATTGCAACGATTCGATAGACGGCTCATTGGGATAGATGTAAATGAACAATACCCCCCCTAGAACCGTATAGGAAGTTTTCTCCTCGTACGGCTCGAGAAAAAATGGTTTGATTCGAAGTTTTGTCTATATATGCAATTCTAATAAATTAAATGACAAATGGGCCTATCAAATCAATTAGACTTTGATTTCAGTCTTTTTTTCTTCCCAAAAAATGAAAAAAAAAACCATTCGTACTCATAACTCAAGTTGGATAATTCTCAAATAGCTCAAAGAAAAAATCTTTAGTCAATTTCATTTATTGAGTAGTCTTTACTCCCTTTTGTTTGTCTCGTTTAAACTATTTTAAATTCTATTTGGATTCTTTAGCTTTAGTCTGATCCAGTTATTGAGACTATCGAGACAATTAAAAAGGTGTTTCCTTGTTCTTAGATCCTTTATCCTTATTTTTAATCATTTTTTTAATCATTGGGTTTAGACATTACTTCGGTGCTTCTTAGTCCTTTCAAAATGGCAGCAACATACCCTTTTTGATTTCTTTCTATCAAAGAATCCTATGGACAGTTGATTCCCGCGTGATGCGCTTTGAATCAAAAAATTTTGATCAATTTTAACAAGTTTTGCTTTTGAATTGGAAACTTGCTCGAATTGATCCTTTCTATATATGTTCCATATATTTACGAAGTTGTTCCAATTGCTCGGCATTAACCCTAGATCCTTGCCCCCGAGAAATGAATTAATACTTTCTATTCGAGCTCCATCATGGACTATTTACAACCCAACAAAAAACGAAGGGTTCAAGTGTAACAGAACAAACAATGTCGAGCCAAGGGCACCCTCGTTGCTAGACTAATCAAAAATGGTGGATGTAAAAATCCACAATGGATCGTGTCCTTCAAGTCGCACGTTGCTTTCTACCACATCGTTTCAAACGAAGTTTTACCATAGCATTCCTCTAATTTGGAACCGGTATGGAATTGATTCAATTATGGAATCATGAATAGTCATCGGTTCAGCTGTCTATAGACATAGACATCGTAATCTAGGCCTTTCTTTTATATATGAAATATGAATATATGTGAAACAATTTTTTGAAAAAGTCTTAGCAAGACAGCACTTTTAACATATTTTTAACATACACAAATAATATATAGATAATAGAAAGAAATAGAATATAGATAATAGAAAGAAATAGAAATAGAGAAACAAATAACTTTTTGAATCGGGATCTTCAAGTGACTCAATAAGATAGATTAAACGATTTCCTACTTTTTCAAAGATTCCACGTACAAGGAATCATTAAAAAGATTTTATTTAAATTATTTTAAAAAACCTTTCTAATTGAAATTTAAAAAGTTTCCTCTCTAGACATCATTATGTAATTTAATTTGAAGAAAATTGGACAATAAGTATTGCTCCTGATCTTCATAGTAAGATCAGTCTTTCTTTTTGAATTGACTCATCACTGATTTAATTTCAAATAGAAAATCAAAGAAAAGAAGAAAGAAATCTGTTTTTTCACGAGATGTATATAAAAATGATGTAAGTTAAGATTTGAATCTTTATTCTTTTCATCTGATTACGAAAATCAAAATAAAAAAAATAGGGAAGGGTTTTCGTATCTATCAGATAGACTGAACAGTTGTCACTGTTATAGCTATTCTATATTATAGAATATATATAATCAGTTTAAATAATTTAAGGATTACAAATCTTTTTCACAAAACCCAAAAAATTATTGTCGTTAAAATAGAACGATACATACCATATAAGCTAAACACTTCCTCATTTTATATGATTATATGATTGATATGTATTTGATGATTGATATGTATTTGGTTTAACATGGGGTTGAGTAATATTTCAATAATTGACTCTTGCCATAAAGTGAATAAAAAGTGACTAAAAGGGATAGCATAAATCACCCCTGCCTCGATCGTTATATCGATTTCCAATTTTTCATTAGAGTCAAACACAAAATACCTAAACCAAATGAGATTCAAAGAAAAAACACTGGCTCCATAACATATTTCTATATAATATAGAACTTGATCATTTGTTAATGAAATTCGAACAGATATTTAAATGAATATGGATTAACTCCTATCCACTCCCCTACTTCT